ATGCGCCTCTGCATCTAGCATTGGGTAGACCTCATACAATAACTGTCCTAGTTCTACCGTATCTTTTGTTTCATTTCTTCTGGAACAATCACAAAAACTTTTTTGATTATGGATCTACTACCATAAATTCAATGCGTAATCTCAGCATTCAATGTGTATTCCTGAATAATCTAATTTTTCAATTATTCAACCATTTCATTTTACCAAGTTCCACGTTAGCTAGATTAGTCAACATTTATATGTTTCGATGCAACAACAAGATTTTATTTTTAACAAGTAGTTTTGCTGGTTGGTTAATTGGTCACATTTTTTTCATGAAATGGGTTGGATTGGTATTATTCTGGATACGGCAAAATCATTCTATTCGATCTAATAAGTATCTTGTGTCAGAATTTAGAAATTCTATGGCTCGAATCTTTAGTATTCTCTTATTTATCACCTCTGTCTACTATTTAGGAAGAATGCCGTCACCTACAGTCACTAAGAAACTGAAAGAGAAAGAAACTTCAGAAACGGAAGAGGGGGAAGAAAAGGAGGATCTGGACAAAATAGATGAAACGGAAGAGACCCGAGTGAATGGAAAGGAAAAAACAAAGGATGAATTTAACTTTCAAGAGGCACGCTATCAAGATAGCCCAGTTCATGAAGATTATGATCTGGATACCCATCAAGAGAATTTGGAATTGGGAAGACTGAAAGAAAAGAAAAAAAAAAGTGATTATTGGTTTTGGGTTGAAAAAACTTTTGTCACTTTTTTTTTCGATTATAAACGATGGAATCGTCCATTACGATATATAGAAAATGATCAATTAGAAAATGCTTTACGCAATGAAATGTCACAATTTTTTTTTTATACATGTACAAGTGATGGGAAACAAAAAATATCCTTTATGTATCCTCCTAGTTTATCGACATTTTCAGAAATGCTAGAACGAAGAATTTCTTTGTACATAAGAGAAAAAATATATGACGAAAATCTTTCTAATTCTTGGATTTATACCAATGAAAAAAAAAAGTTAAATTTGAATAATGAATTGATAAATCGAATAAAAATTATAGAAAAAAATGAGGGATCTCCTAGTCTGGATAGGCTTGAAAAAAGAACCATATTATGCGATGATGAGAATAAAAAAAAATGCTTGCCAAAAGCATATGATCCTTTTTTCAACGGACCTTGTCGAGGAACACGAAAAAAACTCTATTCACATGCAATCATGAATCATTTAATTACTTATACAAATACAGAAGATTTAGTAGAAATTTTTTGGATAAATAAGATTCATGATCTACTTCTTAATGATTCCTTAGGAATTTACCGTCAATCATTTTTAAAAAAAACGGAAAAGTCCTTCATCTCAATTGATGAATTATCTTCTGAGTGCGGACACATTTTTAATTTTGAAAAATGTCCTTTATTGACAGAAGCAAAAATAATTGATTCAGAAAGTCAAGCAAAATCTTTGCAATTTGTATTCGATGTAATTACAAAAGATCAAAAAACAAAGAAAAAGAAAGATATTGGAATTAAAATAAAAGAAGTCAGAAAAAAGGTGTCTAGATGGTCATACAAATTAACCGAGGATTTGTTGGAAGAAGGGGAAAAAGAAAATGAAGAAGAATTAGAAGAAGAAGAGCATGAGATTCATTCAAGAAGAGCCAAACGTGTTGTAATTTATAACGATAATGATCAAAATACCAATTCTATTTCTAGTACTAAGAATGCTAGTAACAATGAGAAAAATGATAATAAAACGGAAGAGGAAGAGGAAGAGGAAGAGAAAGAGGAAGAGGAAGAGAAAGAGGAAGAGAAAGAGGAAGAGAAAGAGGAAGAGGAAGAGAAAGAGGAAGAGAAAGAGGAAGAGAAAGAGGAAGAGGAAGAGGAAGAGGAAGAGGTAGCTCTGATACGTTACTCCCAACAATCGTGTTTTCGTCGCAATCTAATCAAAGGATCCATGCGCGCTCAAAGACGTAAAACAGTTATTTGGGACCTCTTTCAAGTAAATGCGCATTCCCCACTTTTTTTGGACCGTATAGACAAAACATCTTTTTTTTATTCTTTTCATATTAATGAAATGAAGAATCTTATTTTGAGGAATTGGATGGGTAGAGAACGAGAATCTGAATTTAAAATTTTAGATTCCCATTTTGAAAATGAAGAGACAAAAGAAGAAAAGGATAAAAAAGAACGTATAGAAATATCAGAAGCTTGGGATACCTTTGTATTTATTCAAGCAATAAGAGGTTTAATGTTAGTAATCCAATCTTTTTTTAGAAAATACATTATATTGCCTTCATTTATAATAGCTAAAAATATTTTACGTATGTTATTATTTCAATTCCCCGAGTGGTACGAGGATTTGAAGGAATGGAATAGAGAAATGCATATTAAATGCACCTATAATGGTGTTCAATTATCAGAAACAGAATTTCCCCAAGATTGGTTAACAGACGGCATTCAGATAAAGATTCTATATCCTTTCTGTCTAAAACCTTGGCGAAAAGCTAAGGTACGATCTCATCATAGAGATCGAGGAGATTCAAAATATAAAAACAAAAATTTTTGTTTTTTAACAGTCTGGGGAATGGAAGCAGAACTTCCCTTTGGTTCTCCCCGAAAACGACCTTCTTTTTTTGAACCTATTTATAAAGAACTCAAAAAAAGAAATAGAAGGGTAAAAAATAAGATTTTACAAGTTATAAACTTTTTGAAGGAAAGAATAAAATCCTTTATATTTATAAAAGTTAGAAAAGAAAAAACAAAATGGGTCACTAAAATATTTATAGTTATCAAACTCATAATGAAAAAATTGGAAAAAATAAATCCAATTTTTTTATTTGAGTTGAGGAAAGAAAAAGTATATGAAATGAAGGAAAACGAAAAAGATTTACAAAAAAATAAAAAGATTCTTCGCGAATCATCTGTTCGAATTCGACCAAAAAATTGGTTAAATTATTCACTAATAGAAAGAAGAATGAAAGATCTTTCTGATAAGACAATAAAAATCAGGAATCAAATAGAACGAAACGAAAAAGAAAAAAAAAAAGATATAGTTCTAATTTATGATAATAAAAGGCCGGAATCTTTGAAAATCTTCAAAAGGAAAAATATCCGATTAATGCGTAAATCGCACTACTTTATAAAATCATTCATTGAAAAAATATACATAGATATTTTACTATGTACCATTAGCATTCCTAAGATCAATGCACAACTTTTCTTTAAATCAAAAAAAAATATCTTTAATAAATCCATTTACAACAATAAAAGAAATAAAGAACAAGAAGGAATTGATGAAACAAATCAAAATACAATGAAGTTTCATTTTGGTTTGACTAGAAAAAAGTTGTTTTCAAATAATTATAGTACTGAGAATAGGAATCCAAATTCCGATACTTATTGGAACTTATCTTCCATATCTCAAGCATATGTATTTTACAAATTATCACAAACCCAATTACTTAATAAGGATCGCTTGAGACCTGTATTTCAATATAAAGGAAACTCTCCTTTTTTTAAGGAAAAATTAAAAGACTCTTGTATGATAATGATACACGGAATATTTGATTCCAAATCAAGACATAATAAAATTCATTCGTATGTAATGAACGAATGGAAAAACTGGTTAAAAGGTCATTATCAATACGATCCATCTCCAAAAAAATGGTCTCGATTAGTAACTAAAGAATGGCGAAATAGAATCAATCAACGCTGTATGATTCAAAACCAAAACAAGGAATCAATCCAATTGGATTTATATAAAAAATACCAATTCATTCATTCCATGAAAAAAAATAACTATGCAGCGGATTCTTTTATGAGTCAAAAAGAAAAATGGAAAAAAAATCACAGATATGATCTTTTATCATATAAATACATAAGTCCTCCTAATTCATATATTTCTGGATCAACATTAGAATTTGAAATAAACGGGGATCGAGAAATTCCATATCATTTCAATACATCGAAACCCGAATCATTTTATGTATTAGTAAGTATACCTAGTAATAATTATCTAGAAAAAGGATATATTATTGATAGGAATAGAAATTTGGATAGAAAATATTTTGATTGTAGAATTCCTCATTTTTGTTTTAGAAAGAATATTGAGATCTGGACCAATGCACATATTGGCATGACGATTCATAAAAATACTAAGACTGAAATTAAAAATTTAAAAAAAATGAAAAAAAAAGATCTTTTTTCTACTACGGTTCGTCAAGACATCAAACCATGCAATCAAAAAAGAAACTTTTTTGATTGCATGGGAATGCATCAAGAGGGGTTCTCTGATACTGCATCAAATCATAATACTATATCCAATCTCGAATCTTGGTTCTTCCCAGAATTTGTGCAACTTTTTAACATATATAAGATTCAACCTTGGATCATTCCAATCAAATCACTCTTTTTTCATTTTAATAAAAATGAAAAAATAAATATAAATACAAAGAAAAATCCTCATGAATCGTCTAATAAAAAAGATCTTGAATTAGTAAATTACAAGCAGGAAGAACAAGAACAACAGGATCAAGGAAATCTTATATCGAATCTACGAAAACAAGAGAATAAAAAAGCTGTTGAAGAAGATTACGCAAGATTAGACATAGAAATTAAAAAGGGTAGAAAAAAAAAAATAAATAAATATAATAGAAAAAAACAAACGGAACTAGATTACTTTTTGAAAAAATATTTCCTTTTTCAATTAAGATGGGCTGATCCCTTGAATCAAAGAATAATGAACAATATTAGGGTATATTGTCTCTTACTTAGACTGATAAACCCAAAGGAAATTACCATATCCTCGATTCAAAGAGGTGAAATAAATCTAGACGAAATGCTAATTCAAAAGGAGCTAGTTCTTACAGAATTGATAAGAAAGGGAATATTTATTATTGAACCAATTCGTCTATCTATAAGAAGGGACGGAAAATCTATTGTATATCAAACTATGGATATTTCATTGGTTGAGAAGAAGAAGCACCAAACAAATAGAAAATACGCAAAAAAAAGACATATTGAGAAAGAGGGGTTTGAAAAATCCATTCCACGATACAGCCACTTATTTTTTAGTGAAGACAAAAATCATTATGATTTCCTTATTCCTGAAAATATTCTATCTCCTAGGCATCGGAGAGAATTTAGAATTCTAATTTGTTTCAATTCACGGAATTGGAATGTTTTGGATAGAAATCCAAGATTTTGCAATGAAAAGAAAATAAAAAACTGTGGACAATTTTTGAATCAGAACAAGCATATTAACACCGATGCAAAAAATTTAATTAAATTCAAATTGTTTCTTTGGCCCAATTATCGATTAGAAGATTTAGCTTGTATGAATCGTTATTGGTTTGATACCAATAACAGCAGTCGTTTCAGTATGTCAAGAATACATATGTATTCACAATTCAGAATGAATTCAATTCAAATGCAAAATTAAAAAATTTTTATTTTTATATTTTTTTTATATTTTATAGTGGATTTCCTACATATCGTGTGACATATTCTGTAGATGAAAGCCGAAATATATAGACTGTATAACATTAGAATTTCTAACACATGATGCTGATTTCATAGTGTATCCATTTTCACTAGGAGTAGCAGAATCTTTTTAGTTTAAGTAAAACTAAATCGTTCTATTTCGTGAATGCATATATTTATCAGACCCTTTTTATCCAATATCCAAATCCAATTTCGATTTATACTAGATGAAAATAACTGTCATAATAAATCTTATTATTTTTCCTGATCGGTAAAATTCACAGAAAATAAAAATTTTAATTTATTTTATGGTCAAAAATTCATTTATCTCAGTTATTCCACAAGAAGAAAAAGACGAAAATAGTGGGTCTGTTGAATTTCAAGTATTCCATTTCACCAGTAAGATACGGAGACTTACTTCACATTTAGAATTGCACAAAAGAGATTTTTTATCACAAAGGGGTCTGCGAATAATTCTGGGAAAACGTCAACGATTATTGACTTATTTGTCAAAGAAAAATAAAGTGCGTTATAAGAGATTAATGGATCAGTTAGATATTCGGGAACCAAAAACTCGTTAATTTAAATTAAATTTATTATTTGAGTTTATTATTATTTATTATTTATTATTAGCCTTGTTATTTTTTTTTTTTTATTAATTATTTATATTATATTTAATTATTTTAATTATTTTATAATAATTATAATAATTATTTAATATTTAATAATATAATAGTTTTATTTTAGATTTATATTATAGTTATTTTTTATATTATTTTTATATTATAGTTATAATATTAGAATATTCTTATTTTCCTTTTTTTTTTTTTTATAGAATTTACATTTTATATATGACTATATGAATATGAATAGGATTATTTAGAATTACTAGAATTATACTAAATTCAATTTAAATTAGGATAAATTAGGATATATATATATATGAAAAATGAAAATATAATGAAAATATAATATATTTAATATTAAGAAAATAAACATGATTCGTATGTACAACTCATATTTCATGGTTATTCAAACGTAAATCAAAGGATCTTGGCCCTTTCTCATAAACAGATTTTAAAATCTATTGATTCTATAAATTTTTAAAAATCATTGATTCGTCTGGTATCTACAATAGAAAATATATGATTTCCATCATTTTCTAATTAAAATTTTATCAGATCGAAAATCTTTTGTGTTCAAAACTTCAATTTATAGACCCAATGTCGCATTCAGTAAAAATTTATGATACATGTATAGGGTGTACCCAATGTGTACGAGCTTGTCCCACGGATGTATTAGAAATGATACCTTGGGACGGATGTAAAGCTAAGCAAATTGCTTCCGCGCCAAGAACCGAGGATTGTGTAGGTTGTAAGAGATGTGAATCCGCTTGCCCAACGGATTTTTTGAGTGTCCGTGTTTATTTATGGCATGAAACAACTCGCAGCATGGGTCTTTCTTATTGATATGTAACAAAAAACTCCCCTTGAATCATTTGATTCCTCTTTACCGATAAAACTCCGTACTCGAGAAAAGAAAATAAAAATATATTATAAAAGAAAATAAAAATATATTATTCTTCTCCCGAACACGGAGTTTTCTGGTCAAAATTTATCTTGTCTTTATCACGAGTTATTTTCCTTGGTTAACAATACTTCTGGTTTTGCCGATATTTGCGGGTTCTTCAATTGTCCTTTTCCTTCATAAAGGAAATAAGGCGTATAGGAGGGATACTATATGTATATGTATCCTGGAGCTCCCTCTAATGACCTATGTATTTTGTTCCAATTGGACGATCCATTAAACCAATTGAAGGAAGATTCTAAATGGATAAATATTTTTTTATTTTCACTGGAGACTGGGAATCGATGGACTTTCCATAGGACCCATTTTACTGACAGGATTTATCACTTGAACCAACAAACATTAGATTTCTAAAAATTAGCTAATCAATCATATCCCGCAGCATTGGAAATAATATTCCATTTTGGTTTTCTTATAGCTTATGCTGTCAAATCGCCGATGATACCCCTACATACATGATTACCAGATACCCACGGGGAAGCGCATTACAGTACATGTATGCTTCTAGCTGGAATCTTATTAAAGATGGGAACATATGGATTGATTCGGATCAATATGGAATTGTTAGCTCACGCTCATTCTAAATTCTCTCTCTGGTTGATCATAGTAGGAATAATACAAATCTTTTATGCAGCTTCAACATCTCTTGGTCAACGCAATTTTAAAAAGCATATTGCCTATTCTTACGTATCTCATATGGGTTTCATAATTATAGGAATTGGTTCTATAACTGGCATGGGACTCAATGGAGCCATTTTACAAATACTCTCTCATGGATTGATCGGTGCTGCACTTTTTTCTTAGCAGAAACGAGTTGGGATAGAATACGTTTTGTTTATCTCGACGAGATGGTGGGGAATATCTATCCCAATGGAAAAAATATTGATATTTACCATGTTTAGTAGTTTCTCGATGGCTTCTCTTGTATTACCAGGAATGAGTGGTTTTGTTGCAGAATTCTTAGTCTTTTTTGGAATAATTACTAACCAAAAATATCTTTTCATGCCAAAAATGTTAATTACTTTTGTAATAGCAATTGGAATGATATTAACTCCTATTTTTTTATTGTCTATGTTACGTCATATTTTCTATGAATACAAGCTATTCAATATACCAAACTATAAATTTTCATATTCTGGACCGCGAAAACTATTTCTTTCGATCTGTATCTTTCTACCTGTAATAGGAATTGAGATTTATCCTGATTTCGTTCTTCCGTTATCGGTTGACAAGGTACAAGTTATATTAGCTAATAATTTTTATTATTTTTATAGAAATATAGATACTAATTCTTTTTATAGCTTAGAAAATTCTAATTAATTAGAAGGAAAGTCTTATAATTCTTTGACTTTCATCTTTTCACGATTCTTCATTGTACAATGAAAAAAATGAAGAGTGAATTAGAATTGTAATGAAATACATCTAGAGTTTTTGAGAACCATTTGAATAATTCCTCCATTCAAACGGTTTTCAAAAACTCGCACAAATACTCATTGTCTATCAGACGATGTTTTTATGTGTTCTTCATGTAGTTTATTTTATTCAATTAGATATAAATGGGAATGAACCATAACTATGGAACCCGATTCCTAATAGATTGATCCCAAAATAGCATATCCAAATTAGGAGAAATCCTATAGAAGCCACAAATGCCGAATTTGTGCCTTGGTCTTGCAATTTTTTATTTGTTCTAATATGTAAATAGATTGCAAATATGGTCCAAGTAATAAATGCCCAAGTTTCCTTAGGATCCCAATTCCAATAAGAACCCCATGCTTCATTAGCCCATACTGCTCCAGAAAGAATGCCTATGGTTAAAAAGGTAAACCCTAAACTAATGACACGATAACTCCAATAATCCAAACGCTGAATTAATTGATATTTGTAAAAATTTAGAAATGAGAGAAAAGAAGTCTTTTTAAATACACTTTCTTTTTCGTTCAAATATTCTATCGTACCAACAAAGAAAAATGACTTCCTTAAGCTTATAAAATTCTTGTTAAAAAAAAAATCGATATTTTTTCGAAATGTAATCACTATAAGAGCAACTGATAATAATGATCCGCATAAAAGAACTGCATAGCTCAATAGCATCATACTGACATGCATCATTAACCAGTGAGATTGTAGAGCAGGTACTAATATTGCGGATTGATGCATTTCAATTGAAAGACCTGACGTGGCAAAACCTTGGGTAAAAATGGCACTTGGTGCAGTTATTGTGCTTAAATAATTTTTATGATTCCCAAGATATGGAATCATATGAATAATAGAGAAATTCCACGAAAGGAAGATTAATGATTCATATAAATTACTTAAGGGAAAATGTCCTGAAGAAATCCAACGAATAACTAAAAACCCTGTTATAGAGAAAAAAGTAGCTATCATCCCCTTTTCTGACGAATTACGCAATCCTTCTATTTCATAGACTAATAAGTTCATCAAATGAATCATAATCACAATTGAGATGATCGAAAAGGAAATATGAGTTAATATATGTTCTAAGGTCACAAATATCATAAACATAAAAAAGGGTCCCTATTAAATTAAATAATAAATAATTTAAATTGGAGATTAAAATAAATATTAAAAAAAAAAAAATACAATATACATTAATAATACATTAGTAAATGTCAATTATTATTATTTTAAGTTCTTTGAGACATATCAATTAAGATTTTTAATTTTTTTGTCCCAATAAAAAACTTTTTGACTGTCCGGTAGAAACAGATTTAGCTAAAGAAAAAGCTTTTACTGCCGCTAAAGAGCCTTTTTTTTTCCAAGGATTTCTACGAATATGCTTTTTTGACATAGAAGTACGTTTTTTTGGAACTGCCATTCAAAGATAGGTGACTCATTTTTATCGTTGTATGTGAAAGACATATATTGTTCAAAATGGATTACTCTTTATTAGTCATTACCTATAGTGATTCCATCAATATAAATAATATAAGAGCATAACTTTGAAAAATAAATAAATAAAAAACGAATTAAAATTCAATATCAATATTCTTTAATATTCAATAAAAAATAAATATAAAATATAAAGAGATCCATAATTGAACTATAATAAATTAATAAATCCTAAATCTATAAAACATAAATATAAATGGAAATATATAAAATATCTATAAATTTTATAATCTTACATAAATACAATCTAATGTTAAGGGAAAATATAATTATTTTTAATAATTATATTAAATAATTAAATAATAATATATAATTTTATGCCGCCACTCGGACTCGAACCGAGATGCTCTAGCACTGCTTCCTAAGAGCAGCGTGTCTACCAATTTCACCATGGCGGCATACCTGAAAGAATAATAATAAATTCATGTTGAATTGTCTATATTCAATAGAGTTTAGGAAACAATGAAGCAAAATGCATTTCCATTCATATGGAAATGTTCAAGTTCAATATCAAGAATATTCAGTTAGTATTTTCGTAAGTTCAGTTTTCATAATAAACTTTTCCATTTATGTATTATAAACTATAACTATAATAGAAATAGAAACCTAGCTTTTTTTATTATATTTTATTATTGTTTTATAATTATTTATAATTAAATTTATAATTATAATTATATATAATATTAATAATTATATATAATATTATAATATATATAATATATTAAGAACATTTTGTATAATATTTTTATTGATTATTGAATCTTTATATTATTGATATTGAATTCGATTGAATTTGTGAGAAGGTTTTTTCTTTCCTATTAATTGTACTTTTAAAAATATAAAAGCACAATTAGGATAAGATAACGAAAAATGTTAATATTTAATTATACTAAGATACTAAGATGTTGGGTGTCTAAATTATTATAAAGAAAAAATAGAACGAAAAAATATCGATTTTTTTTTTAACAAGAATTTTATAAGCTTAAGGAAGTCATTTTTCTTTGTTGGTACGATAGAATATTTGAACGAAAAAGAAAGTGTATTTAAAAAGACTTCTTTTCTCTCATTTCTAAATTTTTACAAATATCAATTAATTCAGCGTTTGGATTATTGGAGTTATCGTGTCATTAGTTTAGGGTTTACCTTTTTAACCATAGGCATTCTTTCTGGAGCAGTATGGGCTAATGAAGCATGGGGTTCTTATTGGAATTGGGATCCTAAGGAAACTTGGGCATTTATTACTTGGACCATATTTGCAATCTATTTACATATTAGAACAAATAAAAAATTGCAAGACCAAGGCACAAATTCGGCATTTGTGGCTTCTATAGGATTTCTCCTAATTTGGATATGCTATTTTGGGATCAATCTATTAGGAATCGGGTTCCATAGTTATGGTTCATTCCCATTTATATCTAATTGAATAAAATAAACTACATGAAGAACACATAAAAACATCGTCTGATAGACAATGAGTATTTGTGCGAGTTTTTGAAAACCGTTTGAATGGAGGAATTATTCAAATGGTTCTCAAAAACTCTAGATGTATTTCATTACAATTCTAATTCACTCTTCATTTTTTTCATTGTACAATGAAGAATCGTGAAAAGATGAAAGTCAAAGAATTATAAGACTTTCCTTCTAATTAATTAGAATTTTCTAAGCTATAAAAAGAATTAGTATCTATATTTCTATAAAAATAATAAAAATTATTAGCTAATATAACTTGTACCTTGTCAACCGATAACGGAAGAACGAAATCAGGATAAATCTCAATTCCTATTACAGGTAGAAAGATACAGATCGAAAGAAATAGTTTTCGCGGTCCAGAATATGAAAATTTATAGTTTGGTATATTGAATAGCTTGTATTCATAGAAAATATGACGTAACATAGACAATAAAAAAATAGGAGTTAATATCATTCCAATTGCTATTACAAAAGTAATTAACATTTTTGGCATGAAAAGATATTTTTGGTTAGTAATTATTCCAAAAAAGACTAAGAATTCTGCAACAAAACCACTCATTCCTGGTAATACAAGAGAAGCCATCGAGAAACTACTAAACATGGTAAATATCAATATTTTTTCCATTGGGATAGATATTCCCCACCATCTCGTCGAGATAAACAAAACGTATTCTATCCCAACTCGTTTCTGCTAAGAAAAAAGTGCAGCACCGATCAATCCATGAGAGAGTATTTGTAAAATGGCTCCATTGAGTCCCATGCCAGTTATAGAACCAATTCCTATAATTATGAAACCCATATGAGATACGTAAGAATAGGCAATATGCTTTTTAAAATTGCGTTGACCAAGAGATGTTGAAGCTGCATAAAAGATTTGTATTATTCCTACTATGATCAACCAGAGAGAGAATTTAGAATGAGCGTGAGCTAACAATTCCATATTGATCCGAATCAATCCATATGTTCCCATCTTTAATAAGATTCCAGCTAGAAGCATACATGTACTGTAATGCGCTTCCCCGTGGGTATCTGGTAATCATGTATGTAGGGGTATCATCGGCGATTTGACAGCATAAGCTATAAGAAAACCAAAATGGAATATTATTTCCAATGCTGCGGGATATGATTGATTAGCTAATTTTTAGAAATCTAATGTTTGTTGGTTCAAGTGATAAATCCTGTCAGTAAAATGGGTCCTATGGAAAGTCCATCGATTCCCAGTCTCCAGTGAAAATAAAAAAATATTTATCCATTTAGAATCTTCCTTCAATTGGTTTAATGGATCGTCCAATTGGAACAAAATACATAGGTCATTAGAGGGAGCTCCAGGATACATATACATATAGTATCCCTCCTATACGCCTTATTTCCTTTATGAAGGAAAAGGACAATTGAAGAACCCGCAAATATCGGCAAAACCAGAAGTATTGTTAACCAAGGAAAATAACTCGTGATAAAGACAAGATAAATTTTGACCAGAAAACTCCGTGTTCGGGAGAAGAATAATATATTTTTATTTTCTTTTATAATATATTTTTATTTTCTTTTCTCGAGTACGGAGTTTTATCGGTAAAGAGGAATCAAATGATTCAAGGGGAGTTTTTTGTTACATATCAATAAGAAAGACCCATGCTGCGAGTTGTTTCATGCCATAAATAAACACGGACACTCAAAAAATCCGTTGGGCAAGCGGATTCACATCTCTTACAACCTACACAATCCTCGGTTCTTGGCGCGGAAGCAATTTGCTTAGCTTTACATCCGTCCCAAGGTATCATTTCTAATACATCCGTGGGACAAGCTCGTACACATTGGGTACACCCTATACATGTATCATAAATTTTTACTGAATGCGACATTGGGTCTATAAATTGAAGTTTTGAACACAAAAGATTTTCGATCTGATAAAATTTTAATTAGAAAATGATGGAAATCATATATTTTCTATTGTAGATACCAGACGAATCAATGATTTTTAAAAATTTATAGAATCAATAGATTTTAAAATCTGTTTATGAGAAAGGGCCAAGATCCTTTGATTTACGTTTGAATAACCATGAAATATGAGTTGTACATACGAATCATGTTTATTTTCTTAATATTAAATATATTATATTTTCATTATATTTTCATTTTTCATATATATATATATCCTAATTTATCCTAATTTAAATTGAATTTAGTATAATTCTAGTAATTCTAAATAATCCTATTCATATTCATATAGTCATATATAAAATGTAAATTCTATAAAAAAAAAAAAAAGGAAAATAAGAATATTCTAATATTATAACTATAATATAAAAATAATATAAAAAATAACTATAATATAAATCTAAAATAAAACTATTATATTATTAAATATTAAATAATTATTATAATTATTATAAAATAATTAAAATAATTAAATATAATATAAATAATTAATAAAAAAAAAAAAATAACAAGGCTAATAATAAATAATAAATAATAATAAACTCAAATAATAAATTTAATTTAAATTAACGAGTTTTTGGTTCCCGAATATCTAACTGATCCATTAATCTCTTATAACGCACTTTATTTTTCTTTGACAAATAAGTCAATAATCGTTGACGTTTTCCCAGAATTATTCGCAGACCCCTTTGTGATAAAAAATCTCTTTTGTGCAATTCTAAATGTGAAGTAAGTCTCCGTATCTTACTGGTGAAATGGAATACTTGAAATTCAACAGACCCACTATTTTCGTCTTTTTCTTCTTGTGGAATAACTGAGATAAATGAATTTTTGACCATAAAATAAATTAAAATTTTTATTTTCTGTGAATTTTACCGATCAGGAAAAATAATAAGATTTATTATGACAGTTATTTTCATCTAGTATAAATCGAAATTGGATTTGGATATTGGATAAAAAGGGTCTGATAAATATATGCATTCACGAAATAGAACGATTTAGTTTTACTTAAACTAAAAAGATTCTGCTACTCCTAGTGAAAATGGATACACTATGAAATCAGCATCATGTGTTAGAAATTCTAATGTTATACAGTCTATATATTTCGGCTTTCATCTACAGAATATGTCACACGATATGTAGGAAATCCACTATAAAATATAAAAAAAATATAAAAATAAAAATTTTTTAATTTTGCATTTGAATTGAATTCATTCTGAATTGTGAATACATATGTATTCTTGACATACTGAAACGACTGCTGTTATTGGTATCAAACCAATAACGATTCATACAAGCTAAATCTTCTAATCGATAATTGGGCCAAAGAAACAATTTGAATTTAATTAAATTTTTTGCATCGGTGTTAATATGCTTGTTCTGATTCAAAAATTGTCCACAGTTTTTTATTTTCTTTTCATTGCAAAATCTTGGATTTCTATCCAAAACATTCCAATTCCGTGAATTGAAACAAATTAGAATTCTAAATTCTCTCCGATGCCTAGGAGATAGAATATTTTCAGGAATAAGGAAATCATAATGATTTTTGTCTTCACTAAAAAATAAGTGGCTGTATCGTGGAATGGATTTTTCAAACCCCTCTTTCTCAATATGTCTTTTTTTTGCGTATTTTCTATTTGTTTGGTGCTTCTTCTTCTCAACCAATGAAATATCCATAGTTTGATATACAATAGATTTTCCGTCCCTTCTTATAGATAGACGAATTGGTTCAATAATAAATATTCCCTTTCTTATCAATTCTGTAAGAACTAGCTCCTTTTGAATTAGCATTTCGTCTAGATTTATTTCACCTCTTTGAATCGAGGATATGGTAATTTCCTTTGGGTTTATCAGTCTAAGTAAGAGACAATATACCCTAATATTGTTCATTATTCTTTGATTCAAGGGATCAGCCCATCTTAATTGAAAAAGGAAATATTTTTTCAAAAAGTAATCTAGTTCCGTTTGTTTTTTTCTATTATATTTATTTATTTTTTTTTTTCTACCCTTTTTAATTTCTATGTCTAATCTTGCGTAATCTTCTTCAACAGCTTTTTTATTCTCTTGTTTTCGTAGATTCGATATAAGATTTCCTTGATCCTGTTGTTCTTGTTCTTCCTGCTTGTAATTTACTAATTCAAGATCTTTTTTATTAGACGATTCATGAGGATTTTTCTTTGTATTTATATTTATTTTTTCATTTTTATTAAAATGAAAAAAGAGTGATTTGATTGGAATGATCCAAGGTTGAATCTTATATATGTTAAAAAGTTGCACAAATTCTGGGAAGAACCAAGATTCGAGATTGGATATAGTATTATGATTTGATGCAGTATCAGAGAACCCCTCTTGATGCATTCCCATGCAATCAAAAAAGTTTCTTTTTTGATTGCATGGTTTGATGTCTTGACGAACCGTAGTAGAAAAAAGATCTTTTTTTTTCATTTTTTTTAAATTTTTAATTTCAGTCTTAGTATTTTTATGAATCGTCATGCCAATATGTGCATTGGTCCAGATCTCAATATTCTTTCTAAAACAAAAATGAGGAATTCTACAATCAAAATATTTTCTATCCAAATTTCTATTCCTATCAATAATATATCCTTTTTCTAGATAATTATTACTAGGTATACTTACTAATACATAAAATGATTCGGGTTTCGATGTATTGAAATGATATGGAATTTCTCGATCCCCGTTTATTTCAAATTCTAATGTTGATCCAGAAATATATGAATTAGGAGGACTTATGTATTTATATGATAAAAGATCATATCTGTGATTTTTTTTCCATTTTTCTTTTTGACTCATAAAAGAATCCGCTGCATAGTTATTTTTTTTCATGGAATGAATGAATTGGTATTTTTTATATAAATCCAATTGGATTGATTCCTTGTTTTGGTTTTGAATCATACAGCGTTGATTGATTCTATTTCGCCATTCTTTAGTTACTAATCGAGACCATTTTTTTGGAGATGGATCGTATTGATAATGACCTTTTAACCAGTTTTTCCATTCGTTCATTACATACGAATGAATTTTATTATGTCTTGATTTGGAATCAAATATTCCGTGTATCATTATCATACAAGAGTCTTTTAATTTTTCCTTAAAAAAAGGAGAGTTTCCTTTATATTGAAATACAGGTCTCAAGCGATCCTTATTAAGTAATTGGGTTTGTGATAATTTGTAAAATACATATGCTTGAGATATGGAAGATAAGTTCCAATAAGTATCGGAATTTGGATTCCTATTCTCAGTACTATAATTATTTGAAAACAACTTTTTTCTAGTCAAACCAAAATGAAACTTCATTGTATTTTGATTTGTTTCATCAATTCCTTCTTGTTCTTTATTTCTTTTATTGTTGTAAATGGATTTATTAAAGATATTTTTTTTTGATTTAAAGAAAAGTTGTGCATTGATCTTAGGAATGCTAATGGTACATAGTAAAATATCTATGTATATTTTTTCAATGAATGATTTTATAAAGTAGTGCGATTTACGCATTAATCGGATATTTTTCCTTTTGAAGATTTTCAAAGATTCCGGCCTTTTATTATCATAAATTAGAACTATATCTTTTTTTTTTTCTTTTTCGTTTCGTTCTATTTGATTCCTGATTTTTATTGTCTTATCAGAAAGATCTTTCATTCTTCTTTCTATTAGTGAATAATTTAACCAATTTTTTGGTCGAATTCGAACAGATGATTCGCGAAGAATCTTTTTATTTTTTTGTAAATCTTTTTCGTTTTCCTTCATTTCATATACTTTTTCTTTCCTCAACTCAAATAAAAAAATTGGATTTATTTTTTCCAATTTTTTCATTATGAGTTTGATAACTATAAATATTTTAGTGACCCATTTTGTTTTTTCTTTTCTAACTTTTATAAATATAAAGGATTTTATTCTTTCCTTCAAAAAGTTTATAACTTGTAAAATCTTATTTTTTACCCTTCTATTTCTTTTTTTGAGTTCTTTATAAATAGGTTCAAAAAAAGAAGGTCGTTTTCGGGGAGAACCAAAGGGAAGTTCTGCTTCCATTCCCCAGACTGTTAAAAAACAAAAATTTTTGTTTTTATATTTTGAATCTCCTCGATCTCTATGATGAGATCGTACCTTAGCTTTTCGCCAAGGTTTTAGACAGAAAGGATATAGAATCTTTATCTGAATGCCGTCTGTTAACCAATCTTGGGGAAATTCTGTTTCTGATAATTGAACACCATTATAGGTGCATTTAATATGCATTTCTCTATTCCATTCCTTCAAATCCTCGTACCACTCGGGGAATTGAAATAATAACATACGTAAAATATTTTTAGCTATTATAAATGAAGGCAATATAATGTATTTTCTAAAAAAAGATTGGATTACTAACATTAAACCTCTTATTGCTTGAATAAATACAAAGGTATCCCAAGCTTCTGATATTTCTATACGTTCTTTTTTATCCTTTTCTTCTTTTGTCTCTTCATTTTCAAAATGGGAATCTAAAATTTTAAATTCAGATTCTCGTTCTCTACCCATCCAATTCCTCAAAATAAGATTCTTCATTTCATTAATATGAAAAGAATAAAAAAAAGATGTTTTGTCTATACGGTCCAAAAAAAGTGGGGAATGCGCATTTACTTGAAAGAGGTCCCAAATAACTGTTTTACGTCTTTGAGCGCGCATGGATCCTTTGATTAGATTGCGACGAAAACACGATTGTTGGGAGTAACGTATCAGAGCTACCTCTTCCTCTTCCTCTTCCTCTTCCTCTTTCTCTTCCTCTTTCTCTTCCTCTTTCTCTTCCTCTTCCTCTTTCTCTTCCTCTTTCTCTTCCTCTTTCTCTTCCTCTTCCTCTTTCTCTTCCTCTTCCTCTTCCTCTTCCGTTTTATTATCATTTTTCTCATTGTTACTAGCATTCTTAGTACTAGAAATAGAATTGGTATTTTGATCATTATCGTTATAAATTACAACACGTTTGGCTCTTCTTGAATGAATCTCATGCTCTTCTTCTTCTAATTCTTCTTCATTTTCTTTTTCCCCTTCTTCCAACAAATCCTCGGTTAATTTGTATGACCATCTAGACACCTTTTTTCTGACTTCTTTTATTTTAATTCCAATATCTTTCTTTTTCTTTGTTTTTTGATCTTTTGTAATTACATCGAATACAAATTGCAAAGATTTTGCTTGACTTTCTGAATCAATTATTTTTGCTTCTGTCAATAAAGGACATTTTTCAAAATTAAAAATGTGTCCGCACTCAGAAGATAATTCATCAATTGAGATGAAGGACTTTTCCGTTTTTTTTAAAAATGATTGACGGTAAATTCCTAAGGAATCATTAAGAAGTAGATCATGAATCTTATTTATCCAAAAAATTTCTACTAAATCTTCTGTATTTGTATAAGTAATTAAATGATTCATGATTGCATGTGAATAGAGTTTTTTTCGTGTTCCTCGACAAGGTCCGTTGAAAAAAGGATCATATGCTTTTGGCAAGCATTTTTTTTTATTCTCATCATCGCATAATATGGTTCTTTTTTCAAGCCTATCCAGACTAGGAGATCCCTCATTTTTTTCTATAATTTTTATTCGATTTATCAATTCATTATTCAAATTTAACTTTTTTTTTTCATTGGTATAAATCCAAGAATTAGAAAGATTTTCGTCATATATTTTTTCTCTTATGTACAAAGAAATTCTTCGTTCTAGCATTTCTGAAAATGTCGATAAACTAGGAGGATACATAAAGGATATTTTTTGTTTCCCATCACTTGTACATGTATAAAAAAAAAATTGTGACATTTCATTGCGTAAAGCATTTTCTAATTGATCATTTTCTATATATCGTAATGGACGATTCCATCGTTTATAATCGAAAAAAAAAGTGACAAAAGTTTTTTCAACCCAAAACCAATAATCACTTTTTTTTTTCTTTTCTTTCAGTCTTCCCAATTCCAAATTCTCTTGATGGGTATCCAGATCATAATCTTCATGAACTGGGCTATCTTGATAGCGTGCCTCTTGAAAGTTAAATTCATCCTTTGTTTTTTCCTTTCCATTCACTCGGGTCTCTTCCGTTTCATCTATTTTGTCCAGATCCTCCTTTTCTTCCCCCTCTTCCGTTTCTGAAGTTTCTTTCTCTTTCAGTTTCTTAGTGACTGTAGGTGACGGCATTCTTCCTAAATAGTAGACAGAGGTGATAAATAAGAGAATACTAAAGATTCGAGCCATAGAATTTCTAAATTCTGACACAAGATACTTATTAGATCGAATAGAATGATTTTGCCGTATCCAGAATAATACCAATCCAACCCATTTCATGAAAAAAATGTGACCAATTAACCAACCAGCAAAACTACTTGTTAAAAATAAAATCTTGTTGTTGCATCGAAACATATAAATGTTGACTAATCTAGCTAACGTGGAACTTGGTAAAATGAAATGGTTGAATAATTGAAAAATTAGATTATTCAGGAATACACATTGAATGCTGAGATTACGCATTGAATTTATGGTAGTAGATCCATAATCAAAAAAGTTTTTGTGATTGTTCCAGAAGAAATGAAACAAAAGATACGGTAGAACTAGGACAGTTATTGTATGAGGTCTACCCAATGCTAGATGC